CTTAATTTTTTTTTCAGAAATTGGATAAGAATAAAAAAAGTCAGGGAATCAAAAATTGAAAATTCTAAAACGCAAGAAACAAAAGAAAAAAGAAAACAAGTTGAAAAAAGAGCGGAGGATGAGCGGGTAAGAATATCGGAAATGTGGGATACTATAGATTATGCTCAACCACTGCGAGGTTGTTTGTTACTAACCCAATCGATTCTTAGAAAATATATCGTATTACCCTCATTAATAATAATTAAAAATGTTGGCCGTATGTTATTATTTCAAATTCCCGAATGGCGCAAGGATTGGAAAGCGTGGCATAACGAAATGCATGTTAAATGCACTTATAATGGTGTTCAATTGTCAGAAAATGAATTTCCGAAAGATTGGTTAACAGATGGTATTCAGATAAAGATTTTATTTCCTTTCTGCCTGGAACCTTGGCATGGAGCTAAAGTAGAATTGGATCATAGAGATCCAATGAAAAAGAAGATAAAAAGAGATGATTTTTGTTTTTTAACAATTTGGGGACTAGAAGCTGAACGTCCTTTTGGTTCTCCCCGAAAACGACCTTCCTTTTTTAAACCTGTTTTGAAAGAAATAAAAAAAAAACTCTTAGTTGTAAAAGAAAAAACACAAAGGATTCTTTATTTAAAAGTATTTCTATTTTTAAATAAAGAATCTCCAAAACTAAGTCCAATTCCTTTATTGGAAATAAAAGAAGCGAGTATAAATACAAATCAAGAAAATGATATAATAAGTAATCAGATTTTTAATGAATCGTCTATTAAATCCGTGGATTGGATAAATTATTCACCGACTGTAAAAAAAATAAAGGATGTGTCCGATAGGACAAATATAATTAGAAATCAAATTGAAAAAATCAAAAAAGACAAGAACAAAATATTACAAATTCCTGATATAAACATTAGTCCTAATGAAACGAGTTGTGATGATAAGAGATTAGAATCACCGAAAGAGATTTGGCATATATTAAAAATCTTAAAAAGAAGAAGTACCCGATTAAAACGTAAATGTTATTATTTTTTAAAAATTATTATTGAAAGGCTTTACATAGAGATTCTTTTATCTATTCAAAAAAAAATTCAAGAAAAAATACAAATTATAAAAATCGTTGTAAAACTCTTTCTTAAATTAATTGAATTAAAAAACAAAATTTTTGAGAAATATAATTTAACCGAAAAAAGAAATCAAGAAATAATTGATGAAACAAATCAAAATACAATTCGTTTTATTTCGACTATAAAAAAATTATTTTCTAATACTAATATTAGTAACAAAAATTCACCTATTTTTTCTGAACCAGCTTCCCTGTCACAGGCATATGTTTTTTACAAATTATCCCAAACCTCAGGTTTTAACACAAATCACTTGAGATCTGTACTTCAATATCAGGGAACACTTCTTTTTCTTAAGGATAGAATAAAGAATTCCCTTAAAAGACAATGGAAAAACGCGTTAAAACATTATCCCTATCAATACATTATATCTCAGACTAGCTGGTCTCGATTATTAGCGAAAAAATGGCAAAAAAAAATTCATCAAAGTTGTATAGGTCAAACTAAAAAATCACCAAATTTTGATTTAGATGAAAAAGACCAATTAATTCATTACGAGAAACACAAAAATTTTGCAGTGGATTCAATACTGAATCAAAAAAATAAATTGAAAAATTACAAATATGATCGTTTAGCCCATAACTGGCTTCATTATAAAGATAAGAAGGAATCCTATTTTTTTAGATCAAGAAACGAAGACAAAGAGTTTCTCGATAATTACAACACGTCTAATCCTAAAAATGTTTATATGCCGGTAGATATATCTCTTAATAATTATCTAATAGAAAATTCTGATACGAATCGAAATTTGGATAGAAAATATTTTGATTGGAATTTTTTTGATTTTTCTTTTAAAACAAAAATCAATATTAAGCGCTGGACAAATATGGAAAATGAGGTCACTGTTTATAAAAAAAATCAAAAAACTCTGGCTAATTATTATCAAATAATTGAGCAAAGTGATAAGAAGGATTATTTTTCTAGCTTGATTCGTAAAAAAATCAACCTAGCCAATCCAACAATAACTTCCTTTAACTGGATGAAAATGAATGAAGAAATACAATATAGGCCTATATCTGATATGGACGATTGGTTTTTCCCAGAATTAGTGTCACTTTATGATGCATATAGGATGCAACCTTGGATCATCCCAATAAATTCCCTTACTTTAAATTTAAATGGAAATGATAACCTTGGTTCACAAAACAATCTCGAAGAAGAACAAAAAAATGACTTTCAGCAGATATTCTCTAATCAAAACAAATTAGAAACTAAAAAAAAGAAGCCAGTACAAGGAAATATTCAATCAGAGACACAAAAAAAGGGGAATCAGGGATCGGATTTATCAAACCAAGAAAAAAAAGATAAAGAAGAAAAGAAAAAAGATAATGCGGGAGGATCAGACAGTCAAAAACCCAAAACAAAAACCAAAAAGAAAAAGCCATCTATGCTCGCTGTAATAGTGGAATTAGATTTTTTCCTGAAAAGATTTTATGGTTTTCAATTAAAATGGGATGATCTTGTGACTGAAAAAATGATCAATAATATCAGAGTATTTTGTCTACTGCTTAGATTGGAAAACCCAAATAAAATTGCCATAGCCTCTATTAGAAGAGGCGAACTGAGTATGGATGTAGTGCCAAATGCGAAAACTTTAACTGTTGCAAAATTACTAAAAAACGGAACATTGCTTGTTGAACCAAATCGGATATCTATAAATTGGGATGAGAAATTTATTATGTATCAAATCCTAGCTATTTCACTGATACATAAAAATAAGTACCAAACTAATCGAGGATACCAAGAAAAAAGCAATGTTGATAAGATAAAAAGAAATAAGAAAAAACGAAATGTTACTAGGTGGGGTCTTGATAAATCCATTGCACGACATCAAAGGTTTTTTAGGAATAAAGACAAAAATCATTATGATTGGCTTGTTCTTGAAAATATTTTATCTCCTAAACGTCGTAGAGAATTGAGAATTCGAATTTGTTTAAATTCGAAGAATGTAAATGTTGGGGATAGAAATACAGTATTTTGCAATGGTAACAATGAAAGTAACTGTGTCCCATTTTTTAATAAAGGACGGCATCTTGATAAAGATACAAAAAATTTGATGAAGTTAAAATTGTTTCTTTGGCCAAATTATCGATTAGAAGATTTAGCTTGCATGAATCGCTATTGGTTTGATACCTATAATGGTAGTCGTTTCAGTATGTTAAGAATACACATGTATCCGCGTAGTTGATGATACACTTCTTATGGATCATGTCATGTACCATAATGTAACACTTGTTACATTATGGTACATGATACTGATTCAATGATTTTATCAGATCAGAAATGAATTGGGGGAATCCCCTCATCCTAGATCCAAATTTTAGGGTGCAAAATGGAACATCTATCCTCTTTTTGTATTTATATTCGAAAATTTATAAATTGATTAAAAAAAAAAAAGAAGTATATGAATAAATCCAGATTAATTTATATTTATTGTGTATAACAAATTAAAATGAATTATTATTACAGATCGCTAAAATCCATAAAAAAAAAAAAATAAATAAAAAACACAGGGAGGGGGCAAAGAATTATGGTAAAAAATTCATTCATCTCGGTTATTTCGCAAGAAGAAAAAGAGGAAAATAGGGGGTCTGTTGAATTTCAAATATTCAGTTTCACCAACAGGCTACGCAGACTTACTTCACATTTAGAATTGCACAGAAAAGATTATTTATCCCAGAGAGGTCTCCAGAAAATTCTGGGAAAACGTCAACGGCTACTGGCTTATTTGTCAAAGAAAAATAGAGTACGTTATAAAGAATTAATAAATCTATTGGATATTCGCGAGCCAAAAACTCGTTAAGTTAATTTAAAATTCGTTTTAATTTATTTGATTTATTATATTTATATTAGATTATTTTATTCATTTTGATGAACTTCGTTTTCAGCAATTAATGGAATAATGAATCGGAGAAAAATATATGACTGTACCAACTACAAGACAAGATCTCATGATAGTCAATATGGGTCCTCACCACCCATCAATGCATGGTGTTCTTCGACTCATTGTTACTCTTGATGGCGAAGATGTTATTGACTGTGAACCCGTATTGGGTTATTTACACAGAGGAATGGAAAAAATTGCAGAAAATCGAACCATTATACAATATCTGCCTTATGTAACACGTTGGGATTATTTAGCTACTATGTTTACAGAGGCAATAACGGTAAATGCACCGGAACAGTTGGGAAATATTCAAGTACCTAAAAGAGCCAGCTATATTAGAGTCATTATGCTGGAATTGAGCCGTATAGCTTCTCATTTGTTATGGCTTGGCCCTTTTATGGCGGATATCGGTGCGCAGACCCCTTTCTTCTATATTTTTCGAGAGAGAGAGTTGATATATGATCTATTCGAAGCTGCCACCGGTATGCGAATGATGCACAATTTTTTCCGTATCGGGGGAGTAGCTGCCGATCTACCTCATGGCTGGATCGATAAATGTTTGGATTTCTGTGATTATTTTCTAACAGGGATTATTGAATATCAAAATCTTATTACGCAGAATCCTATATTTTTGGAACGAGTTGAAGGAGTGGGCTTTATTAGTGGAGAGGAAGCAATAAATTGGGGCTTATCCGGACCCATGCTACGAGCTTCCGGAATTCCATGGGATCTTCGTAAAGTTGATCATTATGAGTGTTATGACGAATTTGATTGGGAAGTACAATGGCAAAAAGAAGGAGATTCATTAGCTCGTTATTTAGTCCGAATTAGTGAAATGACGGAATCTATAAAAATTATTCAACAAGCTCTGGAACGAATTCCGGGGGGGCCTTATGAGAATTTAGAGGTACGGCGTTTTGATAGAGCAAGGGATTGCGAATGGAATGATTTTGATTATCGATTCATTAGTAAAAAACCTTCGCCCACTTTTGAATTGTCGAAACAAGAACTTTATGTGAGAGTAGAAGCCCCGAAGGGGGAATTGGGAATTTTTCTGATAGGAGATCAGAGTGTTTTTCCTTGGAGATGGAAAATTCGTCCGCCAGGGTTTATCAATTTGCAAATTCTTCCTCAGCTAGTTAAAAGAATGAAATTGGCTGATATTATGACAATACTAGGTAGTATAGATATCATTATGGGAGAAGTTGATCGTTGAAATGATAATTGATACGACAAAAATACAACAAGCTATCAATTCTTTTTCCAGATCGGAATCCTTAAAAGAGGTTTATGGACTCATAGGGCTGCTTGTTCCTATTTTTACTCCTTTATCGGGAATCCTAATAGGGGTACTAGTTATTGTGTGGTTAGAAAGACAAATATCTGCGGGGATACAACAACGTATTGGACCCGAATACGCAGGGCCTTGGGGAATTCTTCAAGCTCTAGCAGATGGGACTAAACTACTTTTCAAGGAGGATCTTCTTCCCTCTAGAGGGGATATTCGTTTATTCAGTATCGGACCTTCTATAGCGGTTATATCCATTTTACTAAGTTATTCAGTAATTCCTTTTGGCTATCACCTTGTTCTAGCCGATCTCAGTATCGGTGTTTTTTTATGGATTGCAATTTCAAGTATTGCCCCTATTGGACTTCTTATGTCAGGATATGGATCGAATAATAAATATTCCTTTTTAGGTGGTCTCCGAGCTGCTGCTCAATCGATTAGTTATGAAATACCATTAACTCCATGTGTTTTATCAATTTCTCTACGTGCGATTCGTTAGAACATTCGCTCTTTTTTACTTTACCTATTTTTTTTTTTCATTCTAGGAAAAAGATTGAACCTATTGAATAGATATATTCATTTTGTATTCATCATTCAGAGCGATGAACTAAACCAGATAGTAATATGAGTGAAACAAAACAGCTTAGAAATTGGCAGTAAAAATTTGAGTCTCATTCCCTAGGTACAAGAGTTTTTAAAAAGTAAATATAAGCAGCAGAATCCCCAGAATTGGTGAATTATTCACCGTAGTTTGAAGCGGGTATAAACGATTAACCTGTATGGAGTCTTTTTTTTTTTTTACTATTGTTTGTAGTACCATACCGGGGGTCGAGAAAAAATTAGTGGACGGTTAGGAATACCAAGGTACACAAAGGATTTGTAATGGAGATAATGTAAGTTATCCTTAAAGGGTATTTCCGCGAAAAAGGAATCCTAAGGGGGCTTTAAGTTAGTAGAAACAATCGAGCAGTACTTCCCCACGATCCCGATCCAGAGTATGCTCCTATCCACTGATTAAAGAAAGTACTATCAGGAACGAAGTAATCCTTTATTTTCTTTAGATTTCTTTCTTTGAGAAAGAAGAATAAGAACGAAAGAAATGGAGTGCATTTCCAATGAAAAAAAAATTTCTTTATTTATCCGTATTAATACAGATAGAATTCTTATCATGATACAAGAACTAATAGAATATCGAATTTTTTTCGTAATTAAAAGATATAAGTTGAATTTTTTATGAGTATTTTATTTAAGGATTGAGTTATTACTGAACAAAGACCCATTTAAATTCTAAAGGATAAGATCAATTCAGAAGCGCTTTTTTGTTATTTATATATTTATAGCAGACAGAATTGCATTGGTCTAATTTTGGACTCTCCGATGTATCTTTACCCGATCTACTCTACAAACAAAACATATCGAAAAAATTCAGTCCTTATATTTATTTGTGGCCATGGGGGAGCCGTATGAAGCCAAAGTCTCATGTACGGTTTTGCAATAGCGATGAGACCAGTGATGTTATCATCGACTATGATTATCTAACAGTTCAAGTACAGTTGATATAGTCGAGGCGCAGTCAAAATATGGTTTTTGGGGGTGGAATCTATGGCGTCAACCTATAGGGTTTATGGTTTTTCTAATTTCTTCCCTAGCAGAATGTGAGAGATTACCTTTTGATTTACCAGAAGCAGAAGAAGAATTAGTTGCGGGTTATCAAACCGAATATTCCGGTATAAAATTTGGTTTATTTTACGTTACTTCCTATCTAAACCTACTAGTTTCTTCATTATTTGTAACAGTTCTTTACTTGGGCGGTTGGAATCTCTCTATTCCGTACATATTTATGCCAGATCTTTTGGGAATTAATGAAGTGCGCGGAGTCTTTGAAACGACAATAGGTCTCTTTATTACATTAGCTAAAGCTTTTTTGTTCTTATTCATTCCTATCACAACAAGGTGGACTTTACCTAGGATGAGAATGGACCAACTATTGAATCTTGGGTGGAAATTTCTTTTACCTGTTTCTTTAGGTAATCTATTATTGACAACTTCTTCTCAACTGCTTTCACTGTGAAGACATAGGATATTTTCAATTCAAAACTTTTCTAAACCAAGAGAAAGAAACATTAAATTATTTATAGATATTCACGATATGTTCCCTATGGTAACCGGGTTCTTGAATTATGGTCAACAAACAGTCCGAGCAGCAAGGTATATTGGTCAAAGTTTTATGATTACCTTATCCCACGCAAATCGTTTACCTATAACTATTCAATATCCTTATGAAAAATTGATCACATCGGAACGTTTCCGCGGTCGAATACATTTTGAATTTGATAAATGTATTGCTTGTGAAGTATGTGTTCGTGTATGCCCTATCGATCTACCCGTTGTTGATTGGAAATTGGAAACTGATATTCGAAAGAAACGATTGCTTAATTACAGTATTGATTTCGGAATCTGTATATTTTGTGGTAACTGCGTCGAGTATTGTCCAACAAACTGTTTATCAATGACTGAAGAATATGAACTTTCTACTTATAATCGTCACGAATTGAATTATAATCAAATTGCTTTGGGTCGGTTACCTATGTCAATAATTGGAGATTACACAATCCAAACAATTATGAATTCAAATCCAATAAAAAACCACGGGTAAAACTCTCGATTCAATAACAATTACCACTTCTTAAAATTATGTTTTGCTCTAAAGGAACGAAACTTCTTTCATTTTGCTTAGTCAATAACTCAGAATGCTAACCAAAGATTAGTGAGACTCATGACGTGCTTTGTATTGAAAAGAAAATATCTTCATATATCTGTTCTGTGATGATTTCAAAATCGGAAAAAATATTCTATATTTGTATTTTTATTTATATATATAAAATTTATATATATAAAATATAGAATATATAAAATCGAGAAATTCAATTCAGAACGGCCCTTTTTCGTATAGAGAAACGGGATGCAATTCAAATTAATAAGTATATCTACAGCAACCAACACCCCTTTAGTATCGTATTTAATTCAATTTCTATTAGGAACGTAAAAAAAAAATAGGGTAATGTCTTTTTTCCTGGTCTGGTCAATAAGGTCATGAAACATTTCGAATTTAATTCTCTCCTATTTTACATATAATGGATTTACCTGCGCCAATACATGATTTTCTTTTAGTATTTTTAGGGTTGGGTCTTATAGTCGGCGGTTTAGGAGTAGTATTATTTACCAATCCAATTTATTCTGCCTTTTCATTGGGATTGGTTCTTGCGTGTATATCCTTATTTCATATTCTATCGAACTCCCATTTTGTAGCTGCTGCACAACTTCTTATTTATGTGGGTGCCATAAATGTCTTAATTGTATTTGCTGTTATGTTCATGAATGGCTCAGAATATTATAACGATTTCCATCTTTGGACCGTTGGAGATGGGATCACTTCACTGGTTTGTACAAGTATTTTAGTTTCACTAATTACTACTATCTCAGATACGTCATGGTACGGTATTATTTGGACCACAAGATCAAACCAAATTATAGAGCAAGATTTGATAAACAATAGTCAACAAATTGGAATTCATTTATCAACAGATTTCTTTCTTCCATTTGAACTTATTTCTATAATTCTTTTAGTTGCCTTGATCGGTGCAATTGCTATGGCTCGTCAGTAAAGTAATAAATACGAAAAAAGGACTTCAGTTGTTCTGTCTTATCTCCTCTATTTTCCTTCAATTCCATTTGAATTTTCAGATTCTTCATGTATTAAAAGGTCAATGTTTTAGTTCGATCTATTACCAATACTTTTCTTTATTATGGACTTGTTATATTCTAGTCAATCGAATCGATTGAATTATTGTTCATATTGAAATGAATCGAGATTGAATTGACGAGGAGTAGTTCAATGATGCTCGAACATGTACTTGTTTTAAGTGCCTATTTATTATCCATCGGCATCTATGGATTGATTACAAGTCGAAATATGGTAAGAGCACTTATGTGTCTTGAGCTTATACTGAATGCGGTTAATATGAATTTCGTAACATTTTCTGATTTATTTGATAGTCGCCAATTAAAAGGAGACATTTTCTCGATTTTTGTTATAGCTATTGCAGCCGCTGAAGCAGCTATTGGCTTAGCTATTGTTTCATCAATTCATCGTAACATAAAATCAACTCGTATCAATCAATCGAATTTGCTAAATAAATAGTAATGAGCAATAAATAGTGGTAATGATAGGTATTTACATATAAATCAAAAATAAGGAATATTCACTAATTCAAATTAACATGTGCGGTATAAACCAGAAACCTATGACCGTTTTTGCTAAAACGTAAGAAATCAAAGTATCTTGGCCTTCTCTCATGAGCAGATCCAGAAGTAGATTGATTACAAACAAGTTCTGGTAAATCTAAATCATTGATTCGTCTGGTGTATAAATCTATGACTCATTTACTAATTTACTAGATCGAAATTTTATGACGTTCAAAAATTTTATAGATCCAATGTCACATTCAGTAAAGATTTATGATACATGTATAGGGTGTACTCAATGTGTACGAGCCTGCCCCACAGATGTATTAGAAATGATACCCTGGGACGGATGTAAAGCTAAGCAAATTGCTTCGGCCCCAAGAACAGAGGACTGTGTAGGTTGTAAAAGGTGTGAATCCGCCTGTCCAACAGATTTCTTGAGTGTACGGGTTTATTTATGGCATGAGACAACCCGCAGTATGGGGCTAGCTTATTGACTTATTGATACGTTGCAAAAAACTCCACTTACACCCATTTGATTTTTCTTTACCGACAAAACCCCGTACTCTCAAAAACGATATATAATGATTTTAGAGGTACGGGGTTTTCTGGCCAAAGCGTATCTTGTCTTTACCACGAATTCTTTTCCTTGGTTAACAATAATTGTTATTTTTCCGGTATTGGCGGGTTCCTCAATTTTATTTTTGCCCCATAGGGGCAATAAGGTAATCAGGTGGTATACTATTTCTATTTGTTTATTAGAACTCCTTTTAACCACCTATGCATTCTCTTATCATTTTAAATTGGACGATCCATTAATCCAATTGGAACAGGATTTCAAATGGATCAATTTTTTTGATTTTCACTGGAGACTCGGAATCGATGGGCTTTCCATAGGACCCATTTTACTGACAGGATTCATTACTACTTTAGCTACTTTAGCGGCTTGGCCAGTTACTCGGGATTCGCGATTGTTCCATTTCCTGATGTTAGCAATGTACAGTGGTCAAATAGGATCATTTGCTTCTCGAGATCTTTTACTTTTTTTCATCATGTGGGAGTTAGAATTAATTCCTGTCTACCTACTTCTAGCCATGTGGGGAGGGAAGAAACGTTTGTACTCAGCTACAAAGTTTATTTTGTACACGGCAGGAGGCTCGATTTTTCTCTTAATGGGAGTTCCAGGTATGGGTTTATATGGTTCCAATGAACCAACATTAAATTTTGAAACCTCAGCCAATCAATCTTATCCTATAGCATTAGAAATCATATTCTATTTTGGATTTTTTATTGCTTATGCTGTCAAACTGCCGATCATACCCCTACATACATGGTTACCGAATACCCATGGAGAAGCACATTACAGTACCTGTATGCTTTTAGCCGGAATCTTATTAAAAATGGGAGCGTATGGATTGGTTCGGATCAATATGGAATTATTACCCCACGCGCATTCTCTATTTTCTCCCTGGTTGATCATAATGGGCATTTTTCAAATAATCTATGCAGCTTCAACATCTCCCGGTCAACGTAATTTAAAAAAAAGAATTGCCTATTCTTCCGTATCTCATATGGGTTTCACAATTATAGGAATTAGTTCCATAACGGATACGGGACTCAACGGGGCCATTTTGCAAATGATTTCTCATGGATTTATCGGTGCTGCACTTTTTTTCTTAGCAGGAACGAGTTACGATAGAATACGTCTTGTTTATCTCGACGAAATGGGGGGAATAGCTATCCCGATGCCAAAAATTTTTACACTGTTCAGTAGTTTCTCAATGGCTTCTCTTGCTTTGCCGGGAATGAGCGGTTTTGTTGCGGAATTGATAGTATTTTTTAGTATAATAACTAGTCAAAAATTCTTTTTAATGCCAAAAATATTAATTACGTTTGTAACGGCAATTGGAATGATATTAACTCCTATTTATTTATTATCGATGTTACGCCAGATTTTCTATGGATACAAGCAATTTAATGTTCCAATATCAAATTTATTAGATTCTGGACCACGAGAATTATTTGTTTCGATCTGTATCCTTCTACCCGTAATAGGTATTGGTATTTATCCGGATTTTGTTTTTGCACTATCAGTTGACAAGGTAGAAGCTATTTTATCTAATTATTTTTATAGATAGTTTTCATCAATAATACATACAATAAAATAAAAAATGCAAAATAAATTTAATAAAAACACACACACACACAATAAGATAATAAGAAAATTCTAATAAAATTTTTTATTTAAATATTTTAATTAGATAATTAGGAGTTTTTGAGAACCATAAACATAAAATAGTTATTCACAAGGTTCTCAAAAACTCCTACGAACTCTCGTTATAAACGAGATTCCTATGTTATGTATTGTATTCGTAAGGTCTTTTCTTCAATTAGAGGTTAGTGTGAATGAACCATAACTATGTAACCCTATTCCTAATAGATTTACCCCAAAATAGCATATCCAAATTATAAGAAATCCCATAGAAGCTACAATTGCAGAATTTACGCCTTGCAAATTTTTATTTGTTCGAGTATGTAAATAAATTGCGAATATAGTCCAAGTAATAAATGCCCAAGTTTCCTTGGGATCCCAATTCCAATATGATCCCCATGCCTCATTAGCCCATACTGCTCCTGAAAGAATACCGATGGTTAAAAAGATAAACCCTAGACTAATGATACGACAACTCCAACAATCCAATTGTTGAATCAATTGATACCTATGATAATTTCTAAATGAAATAAAAAAAGTGTTTCGTAAAACATTGTTTATTTCATTCACATATTGAATCACGCCAAAGGAAAATGGACCAATTAAGATATTTTTGTTTTTACCAAATATTCTTACATTTTTTCGAAATGTAATTACTATAAGAGCTATTGATAATAATGAGCCACATAGAAGGGCTGCGTAGCTCAATACCATCATACTTACGTGCATCATTAACCACTGTGATTGGAGAGCGGGTACTAATTTTGTGGATTGATGCATTTCAGTTAAAAGACCTGAAGTAGCAAAGCCTTGGGTAAAAATAGCACTTGGTGCGGTTATTGCACTTAAATGATTTTTTTGGTTCGTAAAATAGGGAACCATATGAATAATGGAAAAACTCCATGAAAGGAACATTAATGATTCAAATAAATTACTTAAAGGGAAATGCCCAGAATAAACCCAACGAATAGCTAAAATTCCTGTTATACAGAAAAGGGTAACTATCAGTCCTTTTTCTGACGAATTAAACAATCCTACCATTTCATGGACTAATAAGGTCACCAAATAAATTGTAATTAAAATAGAAATAATCGAAAAAGAGATGTGAGTTAATATATGTTCTAAAGTCAAAAATATCATAAAAAGAAATCCTAACCAAAAAAAGGTCTTTTAACGATAGAATGTAAATTTGGAATTGAATTCATTATAGGATTTATTCTATTTCTTTTCGAAGATGCCGCCACTCGGACTCGAACCGAGATGCTCTAGCACTGCTTCCTAAGAGCAGCGTGTCTACCGATTTCACCATAGCGGCGTGATCGAAATTATAATAGCTCATCCACATTCAATCGTCGAGATTGAAAGAGCCAATTCAATGCAATATTCTTGAAAAAGTCAAAAAGAATTTAGATTTGAACGTTGAAGAATCTTTAGTTATGGAATGGTGATAGTTTTGTTTTAACAATGTCATGGTTTTTCGTGCAGTTTAAGTTAAGCTCTTCTGGAATGTAACAATTGGAACTAGAAAGGTCTGTTCTCAATCCAAGCGGAGAACTCAAAAATTTTTTTTTTGAAAATCGATGGGGAAAATTATAATCCCCATCCTGCAAAAACCTACATAGAGATAAAACCCCCGTATCTTGGACTTCAAAATTTTTTTATAGTAACTTTCCACTAGACAGAAAAATTTTTATTCTACATATCACAAAATCAAATAAAATTTTATATTGATCAGTTCAAAATAAGAATATTAGTTAATGAGTAAGATTCCTCTTACTAAATTGTTAAATTCAATTAGCCAATTACTAAATTGTTAAATTCAATTAGCCAATTCATCGACTCATATCAATTTAGATTATTCTAAAACTTTATTACTTGTTTGTCGCGCAAAAAAAACTTTTTGACTTCCCGGTAGAAATAGATTTTGCTAATGAAAATGCTTTTACCGCCGCCCAATACGCTTTTTTTTTCCAAATGTTTTTACGAATACGCTTTTTTGACAGAGAAGTACGTTTCTTTGGAACTGCCATTCAAAAATGAAGAGGTTACTCTTTATTATAGTTAAATGTGAAAGACATCTATTGTTCAAAATTCGAAATATAAATTATATTATGGCTCTTTATTCGGATCTGTTTCAGCGGGTTCTACTGCTATAAAAATTGAATTGCTTTTTTTAATAATAAAATAATAATAAAAGAATCAAAAAGGTTTTAATTTAAAATCTCCGAATATTCTCGTCGTGTTACATTTAATTTTAAAATATTAATCGAAAAGTTTCAGAACCCTTACCTACTTTTTACAAAATCTATTGTAATTTAAAATTGATTTCTAGTAATTCTAATTGATTAAGAAAGTATACCTAAAAAAAATTCTAAAATTAGAATGAGTTAGTAGTTAATTGGTTAAGAGATACCTGACTTCAAAATAAAGAACATTTTTCGTACTTTCTTATTTCAGTTATATTAGAACTGAGGTCAAGGATAACAAAATGACAGATCTCCTAGAGTTCCCATAAACAAAATTTCTTTGATTGGTTGGAAGGAGCGTAAGCAACTCAATGAGTTCCACAACGAATTAGTTAATGATTCCGGATAATTTTATTAAAATAATAAAGTTTTTTCTGTTTATCTGGTTAAGTTCTTGGCGGATATTATGATTCATACTAGAATCAAATACTTTAATTTTCCTTTTTGATATAATTATTTTTCCCTATTCTATAGATATTTTTAGAGATATAAATTTTCGTAATCGTAATAATGGAATGGTTTATAATCTTATATTTTCTATTTTTCTAAATATCTTAGTTAATCACTAACTAGTAATTTTTTCCAATGACTTTATCTTATCATTTGACCAATAGTAACTTCTTGATTTGAATAGTTGAAATATTTCTTTTTTGAAAGAATAAAAAATCATAATGATTACAATTTCAAATTATATTTGAACTCTTTGATATCTTGATTTTTTTTATTACTTTCTCTTTCCGAAAGAGATAAAAACTGGTGAATTGGAAACAATAAAAAAAAAAAAAAAAAAAAAAAATTTCTTATGGCATATACATCTCAATATGCATGGATCATACCTTGGGTTCCACTTCCAGTTCCTATAGCAATAGGAATCGGACTTCTCGTTGTCCCTACAGCAGCAAAAAGTCTTCGTCGTATATGGGCCTTTCCTAGTATTTTATTACTAAGTATCATTATGATTTTTTCAGCCGATCTGTCTATTCAACAAATGAATGGCAGTTTTATATATCAATACGTATGGTCCTGGACTATCCATAATGATTTTTCTTTAGAATTTGGTTACTTGATCGATCCACTTACGTCCATTATGTTAATATTAATTACTACTGTTGGAATAATGGTTCTTATTTATAGTGACAATTATATGTCTCATGATCAAGGCTATTTGAGATTTTTTGCTTATATGAGTTTTTCCAATGCTTCCATGTTGGGATTAGTTACTAGTTCCAATTTGATACAAATTTATATTTTTTGGGAATTGGTTGGAATGTGTTCCTATTTATTAATAGGGTTTTGGTTCACACGACCAATTGCGGCAAATGCTTGCCAAAAAGCCTTTGTAACTAATCGTGTAGGGGATTTTGGTCTATTATTAGGAATCCTAGGTTTTTATTTTATAACGGGTAGTTTCGAATTTCGGGATTTGTTCGAAATAACCAATAACTTGATTGCTAATGATGGAGTCAATTCCGAATTTCTGACTTTGTGTGCCTCCCTATTATTCGTCGGTGCAGTTGCGAAATCGGCACAATTCCCCCTTCATGTATGGTTACCCGATGCTATGGAAGGGCCTACTCCTATTTCAGCTCTTATCCACGCTGCTACTATGGTAGCAGCGGGAATTTTTCTTGTAGCTCGATTTCTTCCTCTTTTTACCACTCTACCTTACGTAATGAATTTGATTTCTTTGGTAGCTATAATAACAATACTATTCGGAGCCACTTTGGCTCTTGCTCAAAAAGATATTAAGAAAAGTTTAGCCTATTCTACAATGTCTCAATTGGGTTATACTATGTTAGCTTTAGGTATGGGATCTTATCGAGCTGCTTTATTTCATTTAATTACGCATGCCTATTCTAAAGCATTATTATTTTTAGGATCCGGATCGATTATTCACTCAATGGAAACCATTATTGGATATTCGCCAGATAAAAGTCAGAATATGGCTCTTATGGGAGGCTTAACAAAATATGTGCCAATTACAAAAACTACCTTTTTATTAGGTACACTTTCCATTTGCGGTATTCCACCTCTTGCTTGTTTTTGGTCCAAAGACATTATTCTTAATGATAGTTGGTTGTATTCACCCATTTTCGCGATAATAGCTTATTTCACAGCAGGATTAACTGCATTTTATATGTTTCGAATATATTTACTTACTTTTGAAGGGCATTTAAATGTCCATTTGCAAAATTTCAGTGGCAAACAAAATAGCTTGGGCTATTCGATCTCTATATGGGGCAAAGAAGGGTCGAAAGCGATAAAACAAAATTTTGTTTTAGCATCAATCAATAATAAGGAAAGTGCTTTGCTTTTTTCAAAAAAAACGTATGCAATTGATGGTAATGTAAGAAATCAAATGCGATCCCTTATTACTATTACTCATTTTTCCAATAAAAAGCTTTCCCAGTACCCCCATGAATCAGATAATACTATGCTATTGCCACTTCTTGTATTGGTATTATTTACTTTATTCATCGGATTTATAGGAATTCCTTTTGCTCCTGATCAAGGGGGCATATATTTTGATGTATTATCCAAATGGTTAACTCCGTCGATAAATCTTTTACATTCAAACTCGAGTAATTCTGTGGATTGGTATGATTTTTTTACAAATATGATTTTTTCGGTAACTATCGCGTCTTTCGGAATATTTATAGCGTCTCTCTTATATAAGCCTGTTTTTTCAACTTTTCAAAATTTAGACTTAATTAATTCATTTGTAAAAATAGGTCCTAAGAGAAGTTTCTGGGAACAAATAATAAATGTGATATATAATTGGTCATATAATCGTGGTTACATTGACAGTTTTTATTCAACAACCTTAACTAGGGGTATAAGAGGGTTAGCTGAACTAATTTCCTTTTTTGATCGACAAGTAATTGATGGAATTACTAATGGAGTTGGTGTTACAAGTTTCTTTGTAGGAGAGGGGATAAAATATATAGGGCGCGGACGAATTTCTTTTTATCTCTTCTTGTATTTATTTTATGTATCAATTTTTTTTTATTTACTATATATAATATATAGTAAATAAAAAAAAATTGAAGTTTTCATTTTGTACATGCCAGATCATGAATTAGTAACTGCAGTCGATCTTCAATCCCCCCCTTTTTTTTTATTAACAAAATAGGAACTTCCCTTTGATTTCTCGTTCTCTTCATCGTCATAATATTTCTTGTTCTCTTCATAAAGTTTCTTGTTCTCTTCAAAATCACAATAGTTAATCCACCCTTGAGTAGCTTTGCGCATACGCGACAGTAGTAATTTAGTTTTATTTTGTGGATTGTACGCGGATACCTCGGACTCGGAGTCATAATCCGGGAGTTGTTCTATTAAAAATCTCAAAAATGCTTTCTCTGTCATTAGATTCTCTGCCTTTTTACGTCTTTCAAGTTCCGCTTCCTCACGAGCTGCCGAAATAAACATTTCCATAATTTTTTTGTTTTTATTTTTACGTTTTTCATCTTCCTCTTTCTTTTTAAGTTTTTCATCTTCCTCTTTCTTCTTTTTAAGTTTTTCATCAATTATTTCTTGATTTCTTTTTTCGGTTAAATTATATTTCTCAAAAATTTTGTTTTTTAATTCAATTAATTTAAGAAAGAGTTTTACAACGATTTTTATAATTTGTATTTTTTCTTGAATTTTTTTTTGAATAGATAAAAGAATCTCTATGTAAAGCCTTTCAATAATAATTTTTAAAAAATAATAACATTTACGTTTTAATCGGGTACTTCTTCTTTTTAAGATTTTTAATATATGCCAAATCTCTTTCGGTGATTCTAATCTCTTATCATCACAACTCGTTTCATTAGGACTAATGTTTATATCAGGAATTTGTAATATTTTGTTCTTGTCTTTTTTGATTTTTTCAATTTGATTTCTAATTATATTTGTCCTATCGGACACATCCTTTATTTTTTTTACAGTCGGTGAATAATTTATCCAATCCACGGATTTAATAGACGATTCATTAAAAATCTGATTACTTATTATATCATTTTCTTGATTTGTATTTATACTCGCTTCTTTTATTTCCAATAAAGGAATTGGACTTAGTTTTGGAGATTCTTTATTTAAAAATAGAAATACTTTTAAATAAAGAATCCTTTGTGTTTTTTCTTTTACAACTAAGAGTTTTTTTTTTATTTCTTTCAAAACAGGTTTAAAAAAGGAAGGTCGTTTTCGGGGAGAACCAAAAGGACGTTCAGCTTCTAGTCCCCAAATTGTTAAAAAACAAAAATCATCTCTTTTTATCTTCTTTTTCATTGGATCTCTATGATCCAATTCTACTTTAGCTCCATGCCAAGGTTCCAGGCAGAAAGGAAATAAAATCTTTATCTGAATACCATCTGTTAACCAATCTTTCGGAAATTCATTTTCTGACAATTGAACACCATTATAAGTGCATTTAACATGCATTTCGTTATGCCACGCTTTCCAATCCTTGCGCCATTCGGGAATTTGAAATAATAACATACGGCCAACATTTTTAATTATTATTAATGAGGGTAATACGATATATTTTCTAAGAATCGATTGGGTTAGTAACAAACAACCTCGCAGTGGTTGAGCATAATCTATAGTATCCCACATTTCCGATATTCTTACCCGCTCATCCTCCGCTCTTTTTTCAACTTGTTTTCTTTTTTCTTTTGTTTCTTGCGTTTTAGAATTTTCAATTTTTGATTCCCTGACTTTTTTTATTCTTATCCAATTTCTGAAAAAAAAATTAAGTAGTTTGGAAATACCAAAATAAGAAAAAAAAGTTACGTCTCCTCTGTCCAAAAAAAGTGGGGAACGCACTCTTGGTTGAAACAAACCCAAAATAGCGGTTTTACTTCGTTGAGCGCGCGTGGATCCCATGATTAGATCTCGGTTATAATCCGATTGTAGTGCATAACGTGTCAAATATAGTTCCTCTGGCTCATCCTTCTTCTCTTCATCGTTATCCTGATTACTAGTATTCTCTGTAGTATTACTAGTATTCCCAATAGTAGTATTGGTAGTTGTCTCGGTAGTAGTACCGGTGGAAGGAGTCGTCTTATCCTTCTCGTCCTCGTCCTCGTCCTCGGTCTCAGTATAAACTAGTACGTATTTTGATTTGCGGGAACGAATACTGGCCTCCGGTTTTGCTTTTTCTTCTCCTTCTTTTTCTTCTCCTTCTTTTTCTTCTCCTTCTTTTTCTTCTCCTTCTTTTTCTTTTCCTTCTTTTTCTTTTTTTTCTTTTTTTTCTTTTTCTTCTTTTTCTTTTTCTTCTTTTTCTATCTTCAGTCGTTCTTCCACTTCGAACTCGTCAAGCAATTTGTATGACCATCGAGGAACCTTTTTTTCAATTTCATTTGTTTGATCATTAGGAATTTCATTATCAACTTTTGCTTCTTCTTCTTCTTCTTCTTCTTCAACTTTTGCTTCTTCTTCTTCTTCAACTTTTGCTTCTTCTTCAAGGAATTCCTCTCCTAGTTCCCCTTCATCTTCATATAGCTGCTCTGCAAATTCATCAAAATCTTGAGTAAGGAAAACAAAAAGTTTATTTTCACAAATGTTTTTTTCAGAATCTTCCATTGAGGTGATTAAAAGACTGTTCGTGCCTGAGTGTGAATCCACATTTTTTATTGTCCCGCGATGGGGTCCGTTCAAAAAAGGATCATACAATTTAGGTAAGCATTTTTGTTCAGTTTCATCTAAGTATAATCTAGTCCTTTTTTCGAGTATATCTGGATCAAAAGACTCTTTATCTAGTGCTTTATCTAGTGCTTCGATTCGATTGGCAAATTCGTTGCTTAGATTGTTTCGTTTTTGCTCATTGGTACGGACCCAATGATTATATAGCTCTTCTTCGGATTCGGATACTTTTCCTGTCGTGCACAAAAACAACTTTTTGCGTATCATTTCAAAAAAGGTTAATAAACTCGGTGGATATGTAAAAGATATTCTTAGTTTTCCATCACTTACACACGTAGAAAAAAAATATTGTGACATTTCATCTCTTACA